AGACCCCCATAAGTTTCCCTCGGGGAAAGCGGGCCGGTATGCTAATTCCTCAATCTCTAAATAAGCCCTTCCCGTAGGTTATTTTCTCAACGAATAAGGACTTATAGAAATGTAATCTTGGTCCAATTTTAAAAAGCAAACGACAAATCGAAGGCAATAAAATAGGAAAAATACAAATACATACTTTTCCTATGCCTATTTCGAAGATTTAAACAAAAGGATTCGCAAATAAAAGTGCTAATGCTACAACCAACCCATAAATCGTTAAAGCTTCCATAAAAGCTAGACTAAGCAAGAGAGTACCTCGTATTTTTCCCTCTGCCTCGGGCTGTCTTGCGATACCCTCTACGGCTTGACCCGCAGCAGTCCCTTGACCAACCCCAGGTCCAATAGAAGCAAGCCCTACGGCCAACCCAGCAGCAATAACGGAAGCAGCAGAAATCAGTGGATTCATAATAAGTTCCTCATACCAAAAAAAAGAAATAGTTAATGATACAATCAACCAATGAATTATGACTTAATTAGTCCATCGATAAGATTCATCTAGTCAAAATAACTAAGAACTTCGAATTAAAGTAAGAATATTCTATATTCCGATTTTTCATTTCTATACACAGAGTCTTTGTGAATCCATAGAATTCTCGTTCTTACATTTCTTGGTTACGAACTGTTATTTCAATTATTCCATCTTTTCTTGATTTCATCTCATTATTCATCCAATTCACAGCCACAAGAATAGAAAGGGCTTCTATTGAAACCCATACACAACAGTAGGGCAAATGAAATATATCTTTAGTTCATAATATATAAGCAGCCAATATCTACTATCACATATACCCGTCTTTCTTCCATAACGTAAACCATTCAATTCAATCGGATTCGAGAATCAATCCTTTTTTTCAGGAATCCCCTTTCTTTGCTTTTTGTAAATTCTTTTCTCCTTTGCAGTTTCTTTATCATTATTCCAACCGAATACAATCGAAATAGACAAATTTAGTAGAATTGTTTCTCCTGTTTTTTATTTAATCACACGTCGTAAACATATATTTCAAATTATGATTTGAATAAGAAGATTGGCTGACCGATAGAAAAGTAAATCTTCATCAAGGAAAGGTAGGATATTAAGTGGACGAAAGACTAATTTTAGGAAAAAGATCTTTTGGATCTCTTTCCTTTTTTGTTTTTACAATTCTCGAATATTGTAATCTTTTATTTTTTTGTTCCTAGTTGTTCTATCATATAGAAATAAAAAGTCTTGTATATTTCTATTCCTTAAGTAAATAATCGTGAACTCCACATACATTGCTCATTGCTTTGCGCTAATCGAAAAAAAGACTATTTCAATGATGACCCTCCATGGATTCCCCTATATAAGCCGCAGCTAAAGTTGCAAAAATAAGAGCTTGAATACCACTTGTAAATAATCCAAGGAACATGACAGGGATAGGAACCACTGAAGGTACTAAAGAAACAAGAACAACAACTACTAATTCATCTGCTAAGATATTTCCGAAAAGTCGAAAACTAAGTGACAAGGGTTTTGTAAAATCTTCTAAGATGTTAATGGGTAAAAGAATTGGGGTTGGTTGAATATATTTCCCGAAATAACTTAATCCCTTTTTGGTAAGACCCGCATAGAAATATGCCACTGACGTGAGTAAAGCCAAAGCAACAGTAGTATTTATATCATTCGTGGGTGCGGCTAACTCTCCATGAGGTAATTCTATGATTTTCCAAGGTAAAAGAGCTCCTGCCCAATTCGAAACAAAAATAAATAGAAAGAGAGTTCCAATAAAAGGAACCCAAGGACCATATTCTTCTCCAATTTGGGTTTTACTCACATCTCGAATGAATTCAAGAACATATTCGAAAAAATTCTGACTCCCGGTCGGGATTATTTGTGGGTTCCGAACAGCTATAGTAGCTGAACCTAATAAGATAGCAATTACAATCCAAGAAGTAATAAGTACTTGCCCATGGACTTGGAAACCCCCTATTTGCCAATAGAAATGTTGGCCTACTTCCACATCAGATATATCGTATAATGTGTTGATGGAACATGATAGCACATTCATATTGCCCTCTGGAAAAATGGAACTTAAAAAAAAATTATTTTGATTCAACCATCTCTTTGTCTACTTTAATTGGATCTTTTGAATATCAACTAATATTTTGAATACTAATTAATCACATAATATCTCCTTTTATCCATTTGTCAAAACCCATTAAAAACGAAAAAGAAATAACTTTGACTTCAAAAATCCGATCGAATAGGTTATTATTTGTTTATTTCTTTTTCGTTTTTAATCAAGGATTTCTTATATAGCTCGAACGTCCCTCACAAATTGCGAATACTAATTTGTTAAGAATTAAGCGAATTGAAGCTATAGCGTCATCATTTGCTGGAATCGAAATATCTGCAAGATCGGGGTCGCAATTTGTATCGATTAAAGAAATTGTTGGAATTCCCAAAGTAATACACTCTCGCAGGGCCGTATCTTCTTCATGCTGATCGACGATGATTACAATATCAGGTAACCCTGCCATATATTTAATCCCACCTAGATATGTTTGCAAGCGAGATAATTGTCTTTTCACCACAGCCGCATCTCTTTTCGGCAAACGGTTGAGTCTTCCCGTTTTTTGTTCCATTCTTAAGTCCCTGAACTTATGAAGTCTCGTTTCTGTAGTCGACCAATTTGTTAACATCCCGCCAAGCCATTTTTTATTAACACAATGACACCGGGCTGTTGTTGCAGCCCGTGCTACTGAATCGGTTGCCTTATTTTTGGTACCAACAATCAAGAACTGTTTTCCTCTACTTGCTGCATCAAAAACTAAATCACAGGCTTCGGATAAAAAACGAGCAGTTCTAGTAAGATTTGTAATATGAATACCTTTACGCTTTGCAGAGATATAAGGTGCCATTTTAGGATTCCATTTCCTAGTACCATGGCCAAAGTGCACTCCTGCCTCCAGCATCTCTTCCAAGTTAATGTTCCAATATCTTCTTGTCATTTCTCCCCCCTTCAGAAAAAAAAAGAGACGAGGAACGCCGAACTAAAAAAAAAAAAAGAAATAATTGTTCCGGTGGAACCTTCTCTTCTACTGTAGATTGGCCTGTAGATAGTAGATAGACGCCCAAGCCATTAGTCTTTTCTATTGCTTACTATTTTGATTACCAAATCAAATGAATGCACCAAATACATATACAGATAGTCAAAAAGATAAATTCGCTTTTAAGAATCATTAAATCCTATAAATGATAGTTCCGCTCTATCATAAAAATTCTTTGAAAGATGAAAGAAAAGAATCAAAGAATTTTCTGTGGTGAAACAAAATATCTCTCATTTCCCCGTCGAATCGATTGTTTTTTTTTGTTTCCAAAAGGTTTTTTTTATATTGTTGTGAAGGGGGCACGAATCTTTTCAATCCGGTACCAACAGGTATCATACCCCCCAAAACAACGTTCTCTTTCAGGCCCTTCAACCAATCGATTCGACCCCGAAGAGCCGCTTTTGCTAAGACTCGAGCAGTTTCTTGAAAACTCGCTTCAGATATAAAACTTTGAGTATTGAGAGATGCTTTTGTTATTCCCAATAAGAGTGCTCGGTAACAAACCGCTTCTTCCAACGCGCGCCCCATTCGCTCCGCTCGCAACAATCCAATTAGTTCTCCGGGTGAAAAAACATTCGACATTCCATCTTCTGAAACCAACACTTTTGATGTTATTTGACGTACAATAATTTCTATATGCCTATTATGAATCTGGACCCCTTGGGATCGATAAACCTTTTGGATCTTATTAAGCAAAGAGATACGACTTTGCACTATAGTTAGCTCAGCACCAATCAAAAATGCCCACGGCATTCCAAGAATTTTTGTTATATGATCGTTCCAACTCTCAACTCTCTTTTCTAGATTCATTGATATTGAATCAACCGAACGCACTTCTAATACCTGTTCTACTTTTGGAAGCCCTTGGGTTATATCACCCGATCTCGATTTTTCATATAGAAATGTAATTAAAGTATCTCCTTGGTACAGAATTTCCCCGTAATGGCCATGAACAGTTGCTCCTGGAGTAGCCAAATAAGGTTTAGCTGATCGTATTACTACAGAGTCAACTTGAACAAGTATAACTTGACCCGATTTTAGATGTGGTGCGCTTTTGACTATACATATATTTTCACAAATAAGCTGACCAAGACTCATTTTTGTAGATGTTTCTTGACAATAATTGAGACGGAGAAAATCCCAATTCAAATTCAAAATAATGTTACTGCCTGGATCGGGATTCGAAATTTGCTCATTTTCATCTAGTAAAAAATATTTAATTACTCGAAAAGTCCGTTTTAAATTGTCAAGTTGCAAATAGTTATTTATCAAGATCTGATTATGAGTTATTAAATGGTAAAACGAATAAACATTTGCAAGTAGAAAAGCTGTTCCTAAGGGTCCCAGCGAATTCTTAATTGAAATTATAGGTGTAATTTTAATTGATTCTTTTATCAAATTGTAATATTTTACATCGTTGAATGGACCCATTCGAAAACAATTGGATGATGACAAAATTATCAACGACTGGAATCCCTTCTTTCTATTCAATATCGTATGAATCGTTTTTTTATTTTGATTAAGGGGTTGTTGAATTCTTACTCTGGAATAAATAGAAAAAAACGGATTGATATTGGCGCAACCCGGTCCATTAGCAGAGAGCAACCCTGAGCCCGATGGATCATTTCTTTTTCCGATATATGAAATAGTGGATTTCACCAAGTCAATTTTGAGGAAATGTCGAATCAAAGCATTTGCCCTTATTTCAACAAGGGAACCAGGGGCTTCTTGACTAGAAGAACTTTTTTTGCCTTGTGTCCAATTCAATACTAAACAAGTCCGAACTAATTGAATATTTGTATCAGAAATTCCTCGAATTGGTTTACCATTTCCAGAAAGGATATAATTGACAACTTGAAGTTGCACATTATCCCTTTCCTGCA